ATTTTTCTTGAATTGAAAACAAAAAAATAGGATTATATGTGAGATCATTTTTGGAATTGTATATTCAATGATTCACTAATCGTAATTAAAATAGATTTTATCTATTCTAGAATAGAATTCGAATAGAATATTTAGAAAAAAGGAAATAAGCGGGTAGCGGGAATCGAACCCGCATCGTTAGCTTGGAAGGCTAGGGGTTATAGTCGACGTTCAATTCATTGCTTTGAACGTCTCTAATTCAAAACCGAACATGAAACTTTGGTTTCATTCGGCTCCTTTATGGAATATGAGTAAATTCATAGATCTAAGATGTGAACAAAATGAACAAAAAGATACCCATAACACCTACGTCAGCTTTTTGTTTGAATACAAACAAACAAAATGAATCGCTTTCTAGATGATCCTTCTAGAAGAAGGTGATTCTAACAATCTTTCTAGTTACTTCGTTCTCTATTTCTATTTGAGAGGATCCTAAGGAAAAGGATTTTGTTTCCACCGAGCTAAAACAATATGTCGATGTCTCTAGTAAACCAAAGTCGTCGTTGAATAGCTATTTTGCTCCAATTTATTTCTTTAGAAAAAAAAATGGAAGATTTAGTTACGATTCGAAATGGACTTTCTATCTTATGCCATGGATCCTTTACTCATACTTATTCAATTGGAATTTTTGGTCCAATTCAAAAATTATGTTTCGCAATTTCATAATCCAAATCCAACTTTTCAATTTATAAGTGACGCATGGATACAAATCACGAGAATTCGTATTTTTTTCTCGAATTTCTCATTGAGAGGTAAAGGATTAAATCTTTTTAAGAAATAAAGTTTTTGGTCGGAATATGAATAAAACCGAAAGACCCTTTAACTATTAACGGTTAATAGAACGAATCACACTTTTACCACTAAACTATACCCGCTACAATATGATTATTGTATACAAATGGATCTTTTGTCGAACAAGATCGTTGAGCATGATCAAGATAGGATCATCAAAGAATCATCAAAATGAGAACGTTGCACTTTTTTGCGGGGAGATCAAAATTAAAATGGTGGAAGAATCGATAGTTTCTTTTTGAGTTTGGTAAAATATAACAAGAAAAAGAATGTAAATAGTCTTTGTTCTTTTTTTTTGTTGCTTGAATATAAAATATTCAATTGCATATAATAATATAATAACAAAAGTTTTTTTGTTTTCAAATGAGATATCAGATAAATCATTATAATTCGTTGGAACAAAAAAAAGAGCCCGGCTAGGTACTGACCGGGCCGGGCCATGAGAATAAGAAGGGCTTTCGAACAAAATCAACACAAAAGGGTCTTGCTGATTTTTTTATTTTAGTTCGATTGTTCGGGCGGTCGAGCCCATCTTTTAGATAAAGGAAATTCCCGATTTATGGATCTCTATATATATAATAGAATAGAGAAAGAAGAAAGATTCTTTACATTATGTGTAATGTAGTAATTATCTTTTTCAATTGGGAGAGATGGCTGAGTGGACTAAAGCGTCGGATTGCTAATCCGTTGTACGAGTTATTCGTACCGAGGGTTCGAATCCCTCTCTTTCCGTTGATGAATTTATTTGGTTTTTTTCAAATTTGGAAAATCTTAGCGAAACGTGTAGAATAGATAAAATCCTAAGAAAATTTGAAAATTAACTAAAACCAAGGAAAACCCTCTGTATTTTATTCTTCACGTCCAGGATTTCGCCCTGGATCATTAGATAGGAATCCAAAGATAAAGAGAGACACAAAAAATATCACTACGGTATAAACGAAGAGTTTCAGAGTAAGCATTACACAATCTCCAAGATGGTTTTTTTGAAAAAAAAAAGAGAATAGATCTTCTATTTTTCTACCACATATCCTAAAGAAATGGGGTTTTTCTAGAAATGCATTGTCACAAATTCATTTGTTTTTTATTAACCCAAATTTCGGTTTATATCCAAATTAGATATTATATTGTGGGAGACCCTAATAGGGTTAGGGTCTTTCACTGGAAAGGGGTCAAAAATGAGGAAATGAGGGTAAGCCTGGGTTTTGTCGACTATACACGAATTTCAGCGTGTGAATCGAGGGTTCATACTCTAAAACTTATCTTATTTTTTCAATTGTTAGAATTTTTTTATCGAGGAAATCATACATTTTCTAGGATATTATTATTCAGGATCTCATCGAAAACTTACAGCAGCTTGCCAAACAAAAGCTAAGAGAAAAAAAAACAAAGGTATGACTGGCATAACATCCACGATTGGATTCAAAAAAGCATAGGCTTCGGGCAATTTGCCGAAGAAAAAACTACTCGAATAAAAGGGAGAATTAATACAAATACAGATCAAACTAACGATATTAAGCATAACAGACATTTTGTTATTGGAGATAATTGCATTTTGGTTGCGTTTTTGCTATAAGGAAAAAGAAAGTAAGTAAGGTAGACAAAAACCCTTCTTTTTCTTTGAATCCACCCAACCAAAAATCCTCCAATTCTCAAAGGAGGATATAAGAAATCATACTTTCATACAATATCTTAATTGAATTCTATGTAATGATCAATAAATTAAGTTGAATTCTATATCTATATGTATCAAAATCCTAGTACCAATCGATTCTATAGATCTATAGATATTTGGACTCGAGTTGACAAACAAGCAATACCAATATTATTGTTTCTTAGTGTCGATTAGAAATTGAAATGGGGCGTGGCCAAGTGGTAAGGCAACGGGTTTTGGTCCCGCTATTCGGAGGTTCGAATCCTTCCGTCCCAGCGCAGTCCATTTTTTATGCTCCATTATTACTATAGAAAGAAATAGGGGGGTGGGTAGGAGTTAATCCATATTAATTTGAATATCTGTGTCTGTTCGAATTTCATTAATAAATGATCAAGTTCCATATTATATAGAAATATGTTATGGAGCTGATGTTTTTTCTTTGAATCTTGATTTAGGTATTTCGTGTTTGACTCGAATGAAAAATTAGAAATCTATTATCTATTTAAGGCTTGAGGCAGGGGTGATTTATCCTATCCCTTTGTATTCACTTTCTCACAAGAGTCAATATTCCTCAACCCCATTTAAACCAAATACATAGCAATCGTATAATATAATTATATAAATGTTACGTATCATTCTATTTCAATGACAAGAAAATTTTTGGTTCTTTGTGAAAAAGATTTGTAATCCTTAAATTATTTAAACTAAAATTATAGATATTCGATAATCTAGAATATCTATAACAGTGACAATTGTTCAGTCTATCTGATAGATACGAAGAACCTCCCCTTTCAAATTTATATTTGAAATTCAATCAGTGATGAGTCAATTCAAAAAGAACGACCGATCCTCCTATGAAGATAAAAGGTGATGCTTATTGTCCAATTTTCTTCAAATTCCATTTAATAATGATGTAGAAATAAGAAACCTTTTCAATTCGAAAGATTCCTTGTACGTGGAAGCTTTGAAAAAGTAAGAAATCATTTAATCTATCCTATTGAGTCACTTGAAGATGCAGATTCAAAAAGTTAAAAGTTATTCGTTTCTCTATTTCTATTTTTTTCTCGGATCTATATATTATTTATGTATGTTAAAAATGCCGTCTTGCTAAGACTTTTTCAGAAAAATAGTTCCACATATCATATATTCATATATAGAAGAAAAGTCTAGATTACGATGTCTATGGACAGCTGAACCAGTGACTATTCATGATTCCATAATTGAATCAATTTCATACCGGTTCCAAATTAGAGGAATGTTATGGTAAAACTTCGTTTGAAACGATGTGGTAGAAAGCAACGTGCGACTTGAAGGACACGATCCGTTGTGGATTTTTACATCCACCATTTTTGATTTGTCTAGGTTTTTGATTTGTCTAGGAATAAGGGTGCTCTTGGCTCGACATTGTTTGTTCTGTTACACCCGAACCCTTCGTTTTTTGTTGGGTTGTAAATAGTGCACGCTGGAGCTCGAATAGAAAGTATTAATTCATTTCTCGGGGGCAAGGATCTAGGGTTAATGCCAATCAATTGGAGGAACAACTTCGTAAATATATCGAACATATATAGGAATCGAAAGGATCCAATTCGAGCAAGTTTCCAATTCAAAAGCAAAACTTGTTGAAATGGATTCCAATTTTTCGATTCAAAGTGTATCACGCGGGAATCGACTGTCCATAGGATTTTTTGATCGAAAGAAATCAAAAGGGGGTATGTTGCTGCCATTTTATTTTGAAAGAATTAAGAAACACCGAAGTAATGTCTAAACCCAATGATTAAAAGTAAGGAAAGGATCTAAGAACAAGGAAACACCCTTTTAATTGTCTCAATCGTCTCAATAACTGGATCGGACTAAAGAATCCAAATAGAATTTGAAATGGTTTAAACGAGACAAACAAAAGGGAGTAAAGACGACTCAATAAATGAAATTGACTAAAGATTTTTCCTTTGAACTATTTGAGAGTTATCCAACTTGAGTTATGAGTACGAATGGTTTATTTTTCATTTTCAGGAAGAAAAAAAGACTGAAATCATAGTCTAATTTATTTTATGGGCGCATTTGTCATTTAATTTATTAGAATTGCATATATAGACAAAACTTCGAATCAAATCATTTTTCGCGAGCTGTACGAGGAGAAAACTTCCTATACGGTTCTAGGGGGGGTATTGTTCATCTACATCTATCCCAATGAGCCATCTATCGAATCGTTGCAATTGATGTTCGATCCCGAAGAGAAGGAAAAGATCTTAGAAGGGTGGGCTTTTATGATCCAATGAAGAATCAAACTTTTTTAAATGTTCCTCTTATTCTATATTTCCTTGAAAGGGGTGCTCAACCCACAGGAACTGTTCAGAATCTTTTAAAGAAAGCCGAAGTTTTTAAGGAACTTCCGCCTAATCAAATGAAATTCAATTAAAGAAATACCAGGGGGGGTAGCGACTTGTATATAACTTTGTCTAACTTTTTTCTACTTGCCCCCCTTTTTCTTTTTTTCTTCCGTATTCATATTTATTTATCATAGATTCTGTCGAATCTTATGGTATGGTCTACATGGTCTAGAATGACCAAATTGATTGATCTTATAAATATCAAATTTCCGCATTTCCTTTATTTAATTGTGTGGTTTTCATTGGAACTCGACTAAGCAAGAACAAGGAATCTACTTTGCTTAGTCCACTTAGATTGATCAAATACATTAGCATTAGGGACTAAAAAATCCGATATTTTTTTTGAATTCTTCCTTTTTTATTCTTCGATTTATACTTTTTCTATCTATGTAGATTAGATATGTAGTGTCAATCCAAGACAATTTTGAATATTATTGTATTTCATTGTTAAATTGAAATTCAAAGGATTTAAAAAAGGATTTTATTTCATGTAATTTCTCTTTTCCAATGTATTCTTTTCGCAACATTTATATTGACAACAGTGTATTGAACAAATATAATTCATCGTGATAAGCGATCCGGGTCTATTTATTTTTGTCCCATAGTTTTGTTACTTTATCTTATTCAAATGATGTTTTCTTTGATACAAGAGGTTTTTTTGATTGAAAGAAAGCTAGATAACATAAGAGATGCTCTATCCATTTTCACAATGCTGTATCTTTTTTTTTCTTTTATTTTATCTGACAATTTCTTGTATTTTCATCGAATCACTTCATTTTTATGTTTTGAATCCATTATCAAATCTGTTTTTTTGTTAGATTTGTTAACTCATGGGTTTGATTAGTTTGTATAATATCTTTTTTTCTCTTTGTTTAAAATCAATTTAATTGAATTTGATTGTATCTATACACCCTTTGTTGAGGTTTTGTTTAATCTATGTTTGTTTTTTTCGGGTTGCTAACTCAACGGTAGAGTACTCGGCTTTTAAGTGCGGCTAGAATCTTTTACACATTTGGATGAAGTGACGAATTCGTCCGTAACCTTGGCAAACTTTGGAAGACCGCGACTGATCCTGAAAGGGAATAAATGGAAAAAATAGCATGTCGTATCAATGGAGAGTTCCGAGGATATTTCATTCTTATCGGATTGGTATAAAACCTTTTTCAAATTCTTGGAACGGAACAAAAGAAAGTTGGGTCGAATGAATAAATGGATAGGAGCCCTGTGGCTTCAATTAATTATCAGAAAGAAAAAGCAACCGGCTTCTGTTCTTAATTTGAATAATTTCCCGATCTAACTAGACGTTAAAAATAAATTGGTGCCTGATACGGGAAGCACTTATCACTCCACGAGTGGATTCTATTTTTTTTAATGAATCCTAACTATTGACATTCTCCATTATGGACTGAAGATGCGTGTGTAAAAGAAGCAGTATATTGATAAAGAAAGTTTTTTCCGAAATCAAAAGAGCGATTCGGTTTAAAAAATAAAAGATTTCTAACCATCTTGTTATTCTATAACACAAACATAGACGAATTAAATGAAATGGGTGGAAAAAGGAGAGGGTAGAGAATCTGTTGATTAGTTTATCTGTCCCCGAGGTATCGATTTTTACAGAATACCTTGTTTTGACTGTATCGCACTATGTATCATTTGATAACCCCCCCAATCTTCTACCTTTAATTCAAATCGAATTTCAAATGGAGGAAATCCAAAGATATTTACAGCTGGAGAGATCTGAACAACATGACTTCCTGTATCCACTTATCTTTCAGGAGTATATTTATGCATTTGCTCATAATCGTGCTTTGAGTAAATTGATTTTGTCGGAGGGTTATGACAATAAATCCAGTTTACTGATTGTGAAACGGTTAATTACTCGACTGTATCAACAGAATCATTTTCTGATTTCTCCTAATGATTCTAACCAAAATCCATTTTGGGGGCGCAACAAGAATTTGTATTCTCAAATCATATCAGAGGGGTTTGCTTTTATTGTCGAAATTCCATTTTCTTTACAATTCCTATCCTGTCTAGAAGGGGAAACGAACAAGATAGGAAAATCTCAGAATTTACGATCAATTCATTCAATATTTCCCTTTTTCGAGGACACTTTTTCACATTTTAATTTTGTGTTAGATATGGTAATACCTCGCCCTGTTCATGTGGAAATCTTGGTTCAAATCCTTCGCTATTGCGTAAAAGATGCTTCCTCCTTGCATTTATTACGAGTCTTTCTCAATGAATATTGTAATTGGAATAGTCTTCTTATTCCAAAGAAAGCCAGTTCCCCTTCTTCAAAAAAAAATAAAAGATTATTCTTATTCTTATATAATTCTCACGTATGTGAATATGAATCCATTTTCGTCTTTCTACGTAACCAATCTTTCCATTTACGATCAACATCTTCTGGAGTTTTTCTTGAACGAATCTATTTCTATATAAAAATAGAACGTCTTGTGAACGTCTTTGTTAAGATTAAGGATTGGGGGGCAAACCCGCGTTTGGTCAAGGAACCTTTCATGCATTATATTAGGTATCAAAAAAGATCCATTCTGGCTTCAAAAGGGACATTCATTTTCATGAAGAAATGGAAATTTTACCTTGTCACTTTTTGGCAATGGCATTTTT